AACAGATATGTGTAATAGAAAGTTTGAAACTTCTGAAGTTAATCCTATGATTCCAGTCTTTTTTGAAGATCCAAAAAATAGAAATCTACAAGATATTCTTAGTGTTTATAATGCCAAAATTTCAAGTCGGCTCACTCGTCTTTTCTCTTGATCCTTACAGGCCTCTTGAATATTCTATTATTTACTTCATTTTTTTTGTATTGTGTATGTAATAAGATTTGACTTCTGTTTTTTTTTTTTTTTTTTTATTGATAAGAATTTTCTTGTTAAGACCCTATAGAATCAATGGAAAACCTGAGATTCATACCAGAACCACGATGATTTCCAAAAAAACCTTTAATCGAAGTCCAAGAATTCCCTGAGTAAGAACTGCTAGATCATCACTTATTCAATTTCAATAAATAGATATAATGAAAAAAAAAAAAATACAAAGAAATGGATAAGCGGCGGCCGAATAAAATTCCATTTCTTTTTCTAAATGAATTCTTCTAACTCTTTCATTTTTTTTCGTCCGGTTGCGAGGTCTAAATATAAATATTAAGTATGAATCATAGTTCTAACACTTTAGAATCTATTTATTTTCTATATTCCGTGCTCCAGATACTAGAATAAATATCTGACGGGGTAAAGCCATCTATCAAGATAAGATGACGTATCCATTTTATGTTCTGTACTATCAATAGGATCCATTATAACAAGTCACACACTCATATTCCGGAAATAGAGAAACAAAGAAGTTTCGCGGTCCAACTACCAAATCAAAATGGAATGGTCTAAAAATGAACGATCTAAATGCTAAACTTGACTTTTCTATTGAAAAGCTAGTTAGTTGGTTCTTGTGAATCGAATTCTCTAATTCATGGAAATTTGGTCCAGTAAAAGGGACGAATTATAAATCTCTAAAATAATAGAGAGAAATACCGCAAATAGGGCCATTGCAACCCCCATCCAAGGGGTAGTTCCCCACCCCGGAGCTACTTTACCATATTCTGAATTCAATGGTTTCAATAAATCTCCTACAACAGTTCGTCTTGGACCAGATCTAGAACTACCCTCAACGGTTTGTGTAGCCATAAATCCTATTTTTTTATTGAGATCTGTTGACTTTGTATACCATTCCGCTGTAGATAAAGGATCTTACCCTATAGATCCATTGTAGTCTTGATATTATAGAATCATGGAAACAGCAACCCTAATTGCCATCTCTATATCCGGTTTAATTGTAAGTTTTACTGGGTATGCCTTATATACTGCTTTTGGGCAACCCTCTCAACAACTAAGAGATCCATTCGAAGAACATGGGGACTAGTTGAAGTAATGAGCCCCCAATATTACGATATTGGAGGCTCATTACTTCATTCAATTGAGATAATTCTCAATCATTTCGTGTTTTTAGTGGGAACTTTAGGGGGTTCTCTAAAAAAAATAGCGAAAAAAATGATTCCTAAAGTCGAGACTAAGAGGAATGTATAAACCAATGCTTCCATAGATTTGATCGTGGTTTACAATTATAGCTTTCATACCTGTTTTTGGGGATTATCTCCTGGATAAAGAAAAAGAAAGAACAAGAGTAAAACAAAATGGAATCAAGATTTATCTAGTTCCCTAATATCAAATTCACATAACAAAAAAAAAATCGAATCGAAAAGGAACAAACCTATTTCTATCAGACTCCCTGTTTTTTTGTAGTTGGATCTCCAAGTTTTTGGAATGCTCCAAATTCTACTTGCGCATCCAAATCTGGATCAATACCAGCAAAAACATCTCTGAACAAGGTTCTAGCACCATGCCAAATGTGTCCGAAAAAGAAGAGCAGAGCAAACGAAGCATGTCCAAAAGTAAACCAACCCCTTGGACTGCTACGAAAAACACCATCCGATTTTAAAGTAGCACGATCTAATTCAAAAATTTCACCCAATTGAGCACGTCGAGCATATTTTTTCACAGTAGCAGGATCGCTATAACTGACTCCATTGAGTTCGCCACCATAGAATTCAACAATTACACCTACTTGTTCGACACTATACTTCGATTCTGCCCTTCGAAAAGGAACATCTGCTCTAACAATTCCGTCTCCGTCTACCAAAACAACCGGAAAAGTTTCAAAAAAGGTAGGCATACGACGTACAAAAAGTTCATGCCCCTCTTTGTCTCTAAAGATAGGATGCCCTAACCAACCAACCGCTATTCCATCTCCATTGTCCATTGAGCCCGCTCTAAACAAACCCCCTTTTGCCGGATTATTACCGATGTAATCATAAAAAGCTAATTTTTCAGGAATTTTAGACCAAGCTTCTGATAAACTTTGATTTTCGACTAGCCCACTACCAACTCTTCGATATATTTCTTGCTGGAAGTATCCCTGATCCCATTGATAACGAGTAGGACCAAATAATTCAATCGGGGTAGTTGCTGAACCATACCACATAGTTCCAGCAACAACAAAAGCTGCAAAAAATACAGCAGCGATACTACTGGAAAGGACGGTTTCAATATTTCC